TTCCCCAAAGAAAACGCTTTTAACGCTGCCCGGCACCCCTTCCTTTTCCAAAAATTTTTACGAATACGCTTTTTTGATGCAGAAGTACGTTTTTTTGGAACTGCCATTTAAATAAAAATTAAGAGATTACTCATTGGTATAGCTGGATGTGAAAGACATCTATTGTTCACAAAAAATCAGCGCTTTCCTAATTCATTCTATTTTTTTCTAGAGAATATCTATTCAAAAATAAAAAAAAAAAAGAAAAGATAAGTCAAAGATCCGGGAAAATCACACAAAATAGTAGTCAAAATAGAGAATATTCTTTTTTTTTTATTTTATTTTTCCACTTTCCAAAATATCCGTCAAAAAATCTTTTTTGATTGATATTTTTATTTCAAATTATTTCCCATTCAAATCCATATTTATAGAATCCCTTATGCGATAGAAATGGAATTAGTTGAACTTAATACAATAACGAATATGAAATAACTTAACCTTCTCTTTACTTTCATCGTTCTATAGTTCATTTACATCAAATATACAATACCTCGAGAACGGGGAGAACCCCAATGTTTTTAGTATGTTTAATAAAAACTTTATTAAATTTTGTTGTCAAACTCGTGAAAGAGACTTAATTTCACCTTTGATTTGAATTTTCAAATTCGAGGGAAACTTTAATGTCTTTCTTTCCCATGATTTGACCAATTGGAACTTCTTGATTTGAATATTGGAAGTATTTAGCAGAAAGAATAACTAAAAATAAATAAAAATTCAAAAAATTCTATTTATGTTAGTGCATATCTTGATTTTTTATTGACTCTTTTCAAAAGAGCTAAGATCCGGTGAATCGGAACCAATTAATATTAATTAAGAATTAAAAAACTTTTTTTATGGAACAGACATATCAATATGCGTGGATCATACCTTTCGTTCCACTTCCAGTTCCTATGTTAATAGGGGTAGGACTTCTTCTTTTTCCCACAGCAACAAAAAATCTTCGTCGTATGTGGGCTTTTCCAAGTATTTTTTTGTTAAGTATAGTCATGATTTTTTCAACTAATCTGTCTATTCAGCAAATAAATAGCAATTCTATCTATCAATATGTCTGGTCTTGGACTCTCGATAATGATTTTTCTTTAGAATTTGGATACTTGATAGATTCACTTACTTCTATTATGTCAATGTTAATCACTACTGTTGGAATTATGGTTCTTATTTATAGTGATAATTATATGGCTCATGATCAAGGCTACTTGAGATTTTTTGCTTATATGAGTTTTTTCAGTACTTCGATGTTGGGATTAGTTACTAGTTCAAATTTGATACAAATTTATATTTTTTGGGAATTAGTTGGAGTGTCTTCCTATTTATTAATAGGTTTTTGGTTCACAAGACCTCTTGCAGCAAATGCTTGTCAAAAGGCATTTGTAACGAATCGTGTAGGGGATTTTGGTTTATTATTAGGAATTTTAGGTTTTTATTGGATAACGGGGAGTTTTGAATTTAGGGATTTATTCGAAATATTCAATAACTTGATTTATAACAATGAAGTAAATTATCCCTTTGTTACATTGTGTGCTGCTCTATTATTTGCCGGTGCAGTTGCTAAATCTGCACAATTTCCTCTTCATGTATGGTTACCTGATGCTATGGAAGGACCCACTCCCATTTCGGCTCTTATACATGCTGCCACTATGGTGGCAGCGGGGATTTTTCTTGTAGCTCGCCTTCTTCCTCTTTTCATAGTTATACCCTATATAATGAATATAATTTCGTTGATAGGTATAATAACAGTATTATTAGGAGCTACTTTAGCTCTTGCTCAAAAAGACATTAAGAGGGGTTTGGCCTATTCGACAATGTCTCAATTGGGTTATATGATGTTAGCTCTAGGAATGGGGTCTTATCGAAGTGCTTTATTTCATTTGATTACTCATGCTTATTCCAAAGCATTATTATTTTTAGGGTCTGGATCTGTTATTCATTCAATGGAAACTATTGTTGGCTATTCTCCGGATAAAAGTCAGAATATGGTTCTTATGGGTGGTTTAACAAAGTATGTACCGATTACCAAAACCTCGTTTTTATTAGGTACACTTTCTCTTTGTGGTATTCCGCCTCTTGCTTGTTTTTGGTCCAAAGATGAAATTCTTAATGATAGTTGGCTGTATTCGCCGATTTTTGCAATAATAGCTTGGGCCACAGCAGGATTAACTGCGTTTTATATGTTTCGGATCTATTTACTTACTTTTGAGGGGCATTTAAATGTTTATTTTCAAAATTATAGTGGAAAAAAAAATACAGCTTTATATTCAATATCTATATGGGGTAAAGGGTGTTCAAAAATAATTAACAAAAATTTTCGTTTATTAAGAATTCATAATCAAAATTCTTCTTTTTTTTCGAAAAAGACATATCGAAGTGATGAGAATAAAAAAAAAAGAAATAGGGGACGGCCTTTTATTAATATTATTCATTTTGAAAATAAAAAAGCTTATCTCTACCCGTATGAATCGGA